GCAACTGCGGGTACATGTGAAGAAATGATAAAAAGAGCGGTATTTGCCAGAGAATTGGGAGTTCCTATCGTAATGCACGACTACTTAACCGGGGGATTCACTGCAAATACTAGCTTGGCTCATTATTGCCGCGACAACGGTCTACTTCTTCACATCCATCGCGCAATGCATGCAGTTATTGATAGACAGAAAAATCATGGTATGCATTTTCGTGTACTAGCTAAAGCATTACGTATGTCTGGTGGAGATCATATTCACTCTGGTACAGTAGTGGGTAAACTGGAGGGGGAACGTGAGATGACTTTGGGTTTTGTTGATTTATTACGTGATGATTTTATTAAAAAAGATAGAAGTCGTGGTATTTTTTTCACTCAAGACTGGGTCTCTATGCCAGGTGTTCTTCCCGTGGCTTCAGGGGGTATTCATGTTTGGCATATGCCTGCCCTAACCGAAATCTTTGGAGATGATTCCGTACTACAGTTCGGTGGAGGAACTTTAGGACACCCTTGGGGAAATGCGCCCGGTGCAGTAGCTAATCGGGTGGCTTTAGAAGCATGTGTACAAGCTCGTAATGAGGGACGAGATCTTGCTCGTGAAGGTAATGATATTATTCGTGAAGCTAGCAAATGGAGCCCTGAGCTAGCCGCTGCTTGTGAAGTATGGAAAGAGATCAAATTTGATTTTGACCCAGTGGATAAGCTAGATAAATAGACAAAATAAGCGCGTATAATTAAGCAATTCCTGTTTGTTCTCCTAATTTATTGCAATGAAACTTGGCCCAATCTTTTTAGGAAAAGATTGGGTCGAATAAAGAATGAACATCCTATACTATGAGGGTCTTTGTGTATTTGCATATATCTTTTCTATGTACAGACCTTACCATATACAAGATACGAGTATATGCAAAATATAAAGATAAGATTGAAGACTTCACTACTTATATTCTTTATTGTTGGAATCATAGGCTTAATCCTTGATCCTTGGGATTGGATTGGTGAATCATTTTAGATTCTTGAGTTTCAGGCCATAGATCAAGCCAAGGGAAGGATCCCTTCTACCCCCCCCCCCATCTTTAAAATTGTCTTTTTCGTTCTATAAACTCATTTTCTTATTTGAATATATGACACGAGATTCTACGAGAATCTTTTGACGAGAATTCCTAGTTTTCAATGAGAAACCCCTGTCTTTGTATTTCATTTTCGAGGAAATGATTCATCGGATTCCCCAAAAAGAGAATTCTTTCTTTTTAAGACTCGCTCATTTTTCATGAAAAATATTCAGTATTGGATCATATGCTTCTTTTGAATTATGATGAAAAATCAAAAGAAATAAAAAAAAAATAGTAAAATGATTTTTCTTCATCAAATGACTATTCATCTATTAGTATTAGGTTTTTCTTAATTTCTCAAATAGGGGGCAGAAAGGCTCTATGGAAAAATGTTGGTTCAATTCGATGTTGTCTAACAAGAAGTTAGAACATAGGTGTGGACTAAGTCAATCAATGGATAGTCTTGATGCTCTTGGACATACCGGTGGAAGTGAAGAACCTCTTCTCAATGATGCGGAGAAAAATATTCCTAGTTGGGACAGTTATAATATGAATTATCTCAATTATTTATTTGATAACAGTAATATTTTGAGTTTGATCTCTGATCATACTTTTTTCGTTAGAAATAGTAATTATGAAAGCTATTCTGTATATTTTGATATTGAAAATCAAACTTTTGATATTGATAATGCCAGTTCTTCTTTGAGTGAACTAGATATTTTCTTTTCTTGTTCTTTGAATAGTGGGTCTAATAGTAGCAATTACTACTCTTATTCTTCTCTGTATGATACTCAATCTAATTCAAATAATCACATTAATAGTTGCATTGATACTTATCTTCGTTTTGAAATCAGTCTTAATAGTGACATTTACAGTGGTATCAACAATTACATTGATAGTATCATTTATACGGAGAGTATAAGTAGTATTCAAAGTGTAAATTCTAGTATCAAAATTAGTAAGAGTTCTTTAAGTAGCAGAGAAAAATCAAATAATTTTGATATAAATACAAAATACAGACAGTTATGGGTTCAATGTGAGAATTGTTATGGATTAAATTATAAAAAATTTTTTAGGTCAAAAATGCATATTTGTGAACACTGCGGATATCATTTGAACATGAGTAGTTCAGATAGAATTGCACTTTTTATTGATCCTGGCACTTGGGAGTCTATGGATGAAGATATGGTCTCTATGGACCCCATTGAATTTCATTCAGAGGAGGAACCTTATAGAGATCGTATCCATTTTTATCAAAAAAACACGGGTTTAACTGAAGCCGTTCAAACGGGCGTAGGTCAACTAAATAGTATTCCCATAGCAATTGGAGTTATGGATTTTCAGTTTATGGGAGGTAGCATGGGATCCGTAGTAGGTGAGAAAATCGCCCGTTTGATCGAGTATGCTGCTAATAGATCTCTGCCTGTCATTATTGTGTGTGCTTCTGGAGGAGCACGCATGCAAGAAGGGAGTTTGAGCTTGATGCAAATGGCTAAAATATCTTCTGCTTCATATGGTTATCAATCAAATAAAAAGTTATTCTATGTATCAATCCTGACATCTCCTACAACTGGTGGAGTTACAGCAAGTTTTGGTATGTTGGGAGATATAATTATTGCTGAACCTAATGCTTACATTGCGTTTGCGGGGAAAAGGGTAATTGAACAAACATTGAAAAAGACAATACCCGACGGTTCACAAGCGGCTGAGTATTCATTCAATAAGGGCTTATTCGACCCAATCGTACCACGTAATCCTTTAAAAAGTGTTCTGAATGAGTTATTTCAGCTACACGGTTTCCTTCCCTTGAATCCAGATTCAAAAAAGGAAGTATAGCACTAGGTTCAGTTCTTTTTATTTGTAATGAATAAGCATTTAGTTCATTGTAATCAAAAAAATAAAACGAAGAAGATGGTGTTTCTTTGGAAACATCAATTAGAAGTGTAGTAAGAGTCAGAAGTTTTGGATAATTACTTTTTGCCCCGGATCCCCTTTTCTTCTACCTCTATTGACAATAGAAAAAAGGGGTTTTTCTCCTTCCGAGAAATCCGAGAAATAAAAAGACTTTTCTCCGTCCTTTTTACATATTTTGACATATTAAGATATAGAACAACGAAAAATAGTTAAAAATATTAACTAAAAAGAGAGAAAGAATATAAGGATGGGAGAAGAAGAATAAAATTTCGGAAAGTGGATTCTCATACATATTTGTGTAGAAAGAAGAATAGGTATATTCTACATTATTTGCACTTTGAATACTTCCTATTTTATCTAATAGATAGACTTATCATAAGATATATTTATAATTAGAATAGGTACAAATATGAAATCAAGGCACCCATTCTATGATAAATTTGAACTTTCCCTCTATTTTCGTTCCTTTAGTGGGCCTAGTCTTTCCGGCAATTGCAATGGCTTCTTTATCTCTTTATGTCCAAAGAAATAAGATTATCTAAATATAAGTTAAAACACTGGATCCTCATACAGATACTTTTTGAATGTAATATGCCAGGATATCAAATATGTGGCCTTTCCAAAAAACAAATGGAAGAGTTGTTATATATGTGGTTATAGCTTCATCAATTCAATAATGAAACTCAAAATGATGAGCAATTCTTTTTTTGAAAATCTTTGAAATAAAAAATAAATATACTGCTAGTTGATGAAAGTTACTTCGGGATCAAGTAAGAAAAGTTAAGTCAAATCCATTGCAACTGGATCTAGTATAGTATGAACTGGCGATCAGAACATATATGGATAGAACTTATACCGGGGTCTCAAAAAATAAGTAATTTTTGCTGGGCCTGTATCCTTTTTTTAGGTTCACTAGGATTCTTAGTAGTTGGAACTTCCAGTTATCTTGGTAGAAATCTTCTATCTGTCTTTCCGTCTCAGCAAATTCTTTTTTTCCCACAAGGGATCGTGATGTCTTTCTATGGGATCGCAGGTCTGTTCATTAGTTCTTATTTGTGGTGCACAATTTTATGGAATGTGGGTAGTGGTTATGACCAATTTGATAGAAAAACAAAGATAATGTGCCTTTTTCGTTGGGGATTTCCTGGAATAAATCGTCGCATTTTTCTTCGTTTCTTTCTGAAAGATATCCAATCAATAAGAATGGAGGCGAGAGAGGGTCTTTTTCCTCGTCGTGTCCTTTATATGGAAATAAGGGGCCAAGGAGCCATTCCCTTGACTCGTACTGATGAGAATTTGGCTCCACGAGAAATTGAACAAAAAGCTGCTGAATTGGCCTATTTCTTGCGCGTACCAATTGAAGTATTTTGAAATGGACTGAAAATAAATCTCAGCATGAGAAAGGGGACTTACTCATTATCTTTTTAAGACAATTTCAGCTTCTTCAAAATGTTCATTCCAGCAAAAGATGCTATATTTCCTTTCCCCGTTCCGTTGAGGCAGCTCAAATATCTTTAGGCATACGCATGGCATCCAGCTTCACTCTTTTCTTTCGTAACACGGAATTCCTCTTTTTATTGAATTGATACCCTATAGACTCAATTCTTATACAAAAACAAAAAGAGTAAAAGATCCATAAGTTCGATACCTTATTCTTTTTAGTCTTGTTATAGAACCGGTGCTTCATAGAAATCTCAGATAGAATCGACGAATTAAACAGGTTCATTAACAATTCGCATCACAGATACAGAATGAAAAAAAAAAAAGCATTGGCTTCCCTCCCATATCTTGTGTTTATACTTTTTTTGCCCTGGTGGGTTTCTCTCTCTTTTAATAAATGTCTAGACACTTGGGTTCTTAATTGGTGGAATACCGGGCATTTCCAAATACTTTTGAATGATATTCAAGAGAAAAATGTTCTAGAAAAATTTATGGAATTAGAAGAACTCTTCCTGTTGGACGAGATGATAAAGGAGTACTCGGAAACACATATACAAAGGCTTCGTATAGAAATGCACAAGGAAACGATACAATTGGTCAAAAGACACAATGAATCTCATTTTCATATCATTTTTCATTTATCGACAAATCTAATCTGTTTCGCTATTGTAAGTGGTTATTTTGTTCTTGGTAATGAAGAACTTTTCATTCTGAATTCTTGGATTCAGGAATTTCTCTATAACTTAAGTGACACAATCAAAGCTTTTTCTATTCTTTTAGTTACTGATTTATGGATCGGATTTCACTCGACCCATGGTTGGGAACTCATGATTGGTTCGATCTACAACGATTTTGGATTGGCTGAGAATGATCAGATCATATCTGGTCTTGTTTCAACTTTTCCAGTGATTCTAGATACAATTGTGAAATATTGGATCTTCCATTTTTTAAATCGTGTATCTCCTTCGCTTGTAGTCATTTATCATTCAATGAATGAATGAATGAAGAATTCATTAGATCTCTTTATATCAATCAAATCAGGATTTTTCTTCGTGTATAAAGAAATCATTCGAAATCTTACTTATTCTTTATACTTCTACCTTTTCAATTCAAGGTATTCATACTAGATTTTACCAGTACAATTCTTTCAGCACAATCAATACAATTGCAAACTTGTGGATAGGGAATTCTACTAGCTACCTATCTAATTTATTGTAGAAATTTTGGGATCAATGATTGGACCATGCAAAATAGAAATACTTTTTCTTGGGTAAAAGAACAGATGACTCGATCCATTTATGTATCGATCATGATATATGTAATAACTCGAGCATCTATTTCAAATGCATATCCTATTTTTGCGCAGCAGGGTTATGAAAATCCACGAGAAGCCACTGGGCGAATTGTATGTGCCAATTGTCACTTAGCTAATAAGCCCGTGGATATTGAAGTTCCGCAAGCTGTACTTTCAGATACTGTATTTGAAGCAGTTGTTCGAATTCCTTATGATATGCAACTGAAACAAGTTCTTGCTAATGGTAAAAAGGGAGCTTTGAATGTAGGAGCTGTTCTTATTTTACCCGAGGGCTTCGAATTAGCCCCCCCCGATCGTATTTCTCCCGAAATAAAAGAAAAGATGGGCAATCTTTCTTTTCAGTATTATCGTCCTAATAAAAGAAATATTCTTGTGATAGGTCCTGTTCCCGGTCAGAAATATAGTGAAATAGTCTTTCCTATTCTTTCCCCCGACCCCACTACGAAAAAAGACGTTCACTTCTTAAAATATCCCATATATGTAGGTGGGAACAGGGGAAGGGGTCAGATTTATCCTGATGGTAGCAAGAGTAATAATACAGTTTATAATGCTACATCAGCCGGTATAGTAAACAGAATAGCACGTAAAGAAAAGGGGGGATATGAAATAACCATAGTTGATGTATTAGATGGACGTCAAGTGGTTGATACTATACCTCCAGGACCGGAACTTCTTGTTTCAGAAGGTGAATCCATCAAGCTTGATCAACCATTAACAAGTAATCCAAATGTAGGAGGTTTTGGTCAGGGAGACGCAGAAATAGTGCTTCAAGATCCATTACGAGTCCAAGGTCTTCTGTTCTTCTTGGCATCTGTAATCTTGGCACAAATATTTTTGGTTCTGAAAAAGAAACAGTTTGAAAAGGTTCAGTTGTACGAAATGAATTTCTAGATATAGAGATTCAAGTAAGTAAAAGTGAAAAATTCTTGTCGATCAATAGAATTGATGTATGTTCTCTTTTGCCGGATGTCTGAAATTCATTACTTGTAATACTCTTTCTAATAATAGAAAATAAGCATACACATACAAAGGAATAGAATACAAGGCAAGGACGGGGAAAATGAAAGGAAAAACATATTTCTAGAAAGTATTACAAGACGACACAAGAAAAAAAATTTTCTTGTGTCGTCTTGTATCGAAAGAATCATGATTTTTCTCCTGTTCACCAATTCTAACCGAGGAATTAGATCTTTACGCATATCCAAATCCTTCTTTATTATCTTATTATAAAAAATAGAGTTTTTAAAAAATTGTCCTTTGAGTTTATTCGTTTAGTAGAAAGAGTTGAGTATAAAAATAAAAGGGTTTCCAGGATGTTTCATACGGATAAATCCATATGAAACATCCTGGATTATTTTGAAAATACAAAGATTCCTCCTTTCTTGTTTCTTCATAAGAAAAAGAATGGGTTAAAACATTAGAGCAAAGGATCTGTTTTGTAATTTCTACGAATAAAATATTTGGATTATGTTGACTGAGGTTCCATATGTTAGATCAACGTATCGCTCTAAGAGTAAGAACTCGGCGAGGTAAGGCCCCGCGGAGTTCTTACTATGTCTACAATCTCATCTGGTTCATATGATTATTCCAGTATTACAGAGATGAACCCAACCCAGAATAGGAGCCGTAAAAGAAAATGCCTATTAAACCAATCAAAGGAATACCGGTTACAGTACCTATTAGCCAAAGAGGAATCCTTCCAGTAGTATCGGTCATTTCCCTCCTTATTTTTCATCAAGCGGTCATGCTAGAGACAAAAACAGTCATGTATAATTATGAGGAT